CTGGATGAAGACATGGTCTCTCTGGATCCCATTGAATTTCATTCGGAGGAGGAACCCTATAAAGATCGTATTGATTCTTATCAAACAAAGACAGGATTAACCGAAGCTGTTCAAACAGGCACAGGTCAACTAAACGGTATTCCAATAGCAATCGGGGTTATGGATTTTCAGTTTATGGGGGGTAGTATGGGATCCGCAGTAGGCGAGAAAATCACTCGTTTGATCGAGTATGCTACCAAGAGCTTTCTCCCTCTTATTCTAGTGTGTGCTTCCGGAGGAGCACGGATGCAAGAAGGAAGTTTGAGCTTAATGCAAATGGCTAAAATATCTTCTGCTTTATATGATTATCAATTAAATAAAAAGTTATTCTATGTATCAATCCTTACATCTCCCACTACTGGTGGGGTGACAGCGAGTTTTGGTATGTTGGGGGATATCATTATTGCTGAACCCAATGCCTACATTGCATTTGCGGGGAAACGAGTAATTGAACAAACATTGAATAAGACAGTACCGGAAGGTTCACAAGCGGCTGAATATTTATTCCAAAAGGGTTTATTCGACCCAATCGTACCACGTAATCCTTTAAAAGGTGTTCTGAGTGAGTTATTTCAACTCCATGCTTTCTTTCCCTTGAAAAAAAAATCAACAAGTGGAATGTTAGGTTTAATTAGTTTATTGGAATTAAAATGAAAATACGAAAGTGAAATTTTTTTTGGTGACATAAGATCCAATTGTAGAGCGAATCAAGAGAGAATCAAAAGTTTCTTAATTTTTTGTGATATCCCTTTTTAGTCATATTAATGATTAGTAATCAAAAAGCCAGTCTCTATCAACAAACAAGACAAGAGTGCGACTTTTTCCTTTCGCAAATTTCGGGGAAGGCAAAAATTTGCACCCTCTCCTTATACTTATGTATATAGAAAAAATTGTCTCTATATAGAGTCTTGCATCCTTCTATAATTTACCGATAATCGTCATTATTACTAATAAACCCTGTTGGATCATTCATATAGTTTATGTAGAAAGCTAAAAAAACGAAGCCCATTTAGTTAGTTCTATCCTCTTTGCACTTATTCGATACTCAATTATTATATATATATATTCACTTATATTAGAGTCTAATTTATTCCAAATAGAATTATTTTATTCTAAAATACCTTATATAACAATTATAACAATATATAACAGGTACAAATCTTAAATCGAGGTATCCAGTCTATGACAACTCTCAACAACTTACCCTCTATTTTTGTGCCCTTAGTGGGCCTAGTTTTTCCGGCAATGGCAATGGCTTCTTTATTTCTTCATATTCAAAAAAACAAGATTTTTTAGATCCGACGGGATGAAATCTCATTTTTTTTCAAGACTTAGATTTAGATCATACCACAGATATCTATTTAGTATAATATGATCTAAGGTGTGGCTTCCTCCGAAGACTCCTAAAGATTCACATTAGAATAAGGCTAGTTGATGAGAGTTCCTTCGGAAACAAAAAAAAGAGTAAAGTCAAATTTATTTTGTTTATTCTTTCACTTCCAATAAAATACAACTGGATCTAGTATGAGTTGGCGATCAGAACAGATATGGATAGAACTTATAACAGGGTCTCGAAAAATAAGTAATTTCGCTTGGGCCTGTATCCTTTTTTTAGGTTCAGTAGGATTTTTATTGGTTGGAACTTCCAGTTATCTTGGTAGGAATTTGATAGCTTTATTTCCATATCAGCAAATCTCTTTTTTTCCACAAGGGATCGTGATGTCTTTCTATGGTATCGCAGGTCTCTTTATTAGTTCCTATTTGTGGTGCACAATTGCGTGGAATGTGGGTAGTGGTTATGATCGATTCGATAGAAAGGGGGGAATAGTGTGTATTTTTCGTTGGGGATTTCCTGGAAAGAATCGTCGCATTTTCCTCCGATTCCTTATGAAAGATATTCAGTCCATAAAAATAGAAGTTAAAGAGGGTATTTCTGCCCGCCGTGTTCTTTATATGGAAATCCGCGGCCAGGGGGACATTCCCTTGACTCGTACTGATGAGAATTTGACTCCACGCGAAATTGAACAAAAAGCTGCGGAATTGGCCTATTTCTTGCGCGTACCAATTGAAATCTTTTGAAAAATAAACTAACTAAATGTTTTCTCATCAAAAGGAAAAAGCTTTTGAATCCTCTTTTTTTATAATATAAGAGGACTCATTGTAGCCAAACCGGATCAGAGATATATTATATAGAACAGCCATAAAACAAAACTGCTTTGTCCGCAAAAAAGTTTTATGTGTAATATGGAACTCCGCGCAACTTAATTCAGTACCAAAAAAAGTAAAAATTACCGGAATTCCGTCTTGTTTTGCCATTTTTTTTTGATGATGACACTTTTTTCATAATTTTTTCAACTAGTCTTGGGCTCAGGGGGTTTATTTTGTCTTGAAATGGGATTGGCTAATTTTAATTCGCTCGTTCGGGTATCCATCGTAAGGGGGAAAGGATTTCAAAGTTAACTAATTAAGATATCTGACAAAAAAATGAGTATTTCCTTATTCAAATTCGAAACGGTCTTATTCTATTTATGTATTCTTTGTAGGATCAGAGGCTAAACCCTGAATCACAAAAAAGGGGGGATTCATATCTTGTAATAGAACTCACGCTTGATCGAAAGAGTAGATCACATAGAATCGATGAATAGGGTGGGTTCATTAATAATTCAAAGATGAAAAAAATGTCAAAAAAGAAAGAATTGACTCCCCTTATATATCTTGCATCTATAGTATTTTTACCCTGGTTGATCTCTCTTTTATTTCAAAAAAGTATGGAATCTTGGATTACAAATTGGTGGAATACTAGGAAATATGCAATTTTTTTGAATCATATTCAAGAAAAGAGTATTCTAGAAAAATTCATAGAATTAAAAGAACTTTTCTTGTTGGAAGAAATGATAAAGGAATTTTCGGAGACACATCCTCAAAAATGGAGTATAGGGATACAAAAAGAAACAATCCAATTGATCAAGATGCATAATGAGAATCGTATTCATACGATTTTACACTTCTCGACAAATCTAACCTATTTTGTTATTCTAAGTGGTTATTCTCTTCTGGGTAATAAAGAACTTATTCTTTTTAACTCTTGGGTTCAGGAATTCTTATATAACTTAAGTGACACACTCAAAGCTTTTTCTATTCTTTTATTAACCGATTTATGTATCGGATTCCATTCACCCCACGGTTGGGAACTTCTGCTTAGCTTTGTGTACAAAGATTTTGGGTTTGCTTATAATGATCAAATTATATCTGGTCTTGTTTCCACTTTTCCAGTCATTATAGATACAATTTTCAAATATTGGATTTTCCGATATTTAAATCGTATATCTCCGTCACTTGTAGTGATTTATCATTCGATGAATGATTGAAAAACGGTCCACTGTAATCTTAATCCAATTCTAATATTTGTTACTGTCTAACATCGGAAAAGCGCATTCAAAATAATACTTACTAGTTCTATCAATCTGGGGGGATTTTCCTATATTGCAGTTAACTGAGTTTAGTAAAGAGCAGAATCGTGGATAGGGAACTATACTAGCGACCTACCTAATTTATTGTAGAAATTTTCGGGATCAATGATTGGACCATGCAAACTAGAACTACTCTTTCTTGGATAAAGGAACAGATTACTCGATCCATTTCCTTATCCCTCGTGATATACATAATAACTCGGACATACATTTCAAATGCATATCCCATTTTTGCACAACAGGGTTATGAAAATCCACGAGAAGCAACTGGGCGTATTGTATGTGCCAATTGCCATTTAGCTAATAAGCCCGTGGATATTGAGGTTCCACAAGCGGTACTTCCTGATACTGTATTTGAGGCAGTTGTTCGAATTCCTTATGATATCCAAGTGAAACAAGTTCTTGCTAATGGGAAAAAGGGTGGTTTGAATGTAGGGGCTGTTCTTATTTTACCTGAAGGGTTTGAATTAGCCCCCCCCGATCGTATTTCGCCGGAGATGAAAGAAAAGATAGGAAATCTGTCTTTTCAGAGTTATCGCCCTACTAAAAAAAATATTCTTGTGATAGGTCCTGTTCCGGGTCAGAAATATAGTGAAATTACCTTTCCGATTCTTTCTCCCGACCCTACAACTAAAAAAGATGCTCACTTCTTAAAATATCCCATATATGTAGGTGCAAACAGAGGGCGGGGGCAGATTTATCCGGACGGGAGCAAGAGTAATAATACGGTTTATAATGCTACAGCAGCAGGTATAGTAACTAAAATTATACGAAAGGAAAAAGGGGGATATGAAATAACTATAGGGGATCCATCAGACGGGCGTCAAGTAGTTGATATTATTCCTCCAGGACCAGAGCTTCTTGTTTCAGAAAGTGAATCTATCAAACTTGATCAACCATTAACAAGTAATCCGAATGTGGGTGGATTTGGTCAGGGAGATGCAGAAATAGTACTTCAAGATCCATTACGTGTTCAAGGCCTTTTGTTCTTCTTGGCATCTGTTATTTTGGCACAAATCTTTTTGGTTCTTAAAAAGAAACAGTTTGAGAAAGTTCAATTGTCCGAAATGAATTTCTAGGTCCGTGAATTTATCAACATCAAGCTCGTGGAAAAAGGACAAAATTCTTGTTGGAAATTAGGTTATCTATAATAAAAAAAAAAGAATGCAAAGTCTTTTGTTTACTTGTTTATATTCTTTTTTATACTAGCTGTCAGTAATTACTTGTACACAGCACTGGTGATAGTATATATATTGTAAATAAAAGTTTTTCAATTTACCTTTTCTTTGTTTCCAAATTCTAGTGGTGTGATCAGTCATATTAAAATGGAATATAATGTATCAACTATTTTCTATTCAACTAGAAAAAATTGACTAGATACTAAATAAAAAAGAAGTGGAGAATAGAAAAGAAAGAATAAATGAGGGGAACACTTTTTGTTAGGACGGGTTAGTTGTTTTCCTAGTCTTCGACACAAGAAAAGAATTTTAT